GTAGATGTAGCTTAAACACCACAAAGCAAGACACTGAAGATGTCTAGACGGACCTCACAGTCCCATCAACATAAAGGTTTGGTCCCAGCCTTTCTATTAGTTCTTAACAGGCTTACACATGCAAGCATCCACACTCCAGTGAAAATGCCCTTCAAATCACCAAGACCAAAAGGAGCAGGCATCAAGCACACTTTTTAGTAGCTCATAACGCCTTGCTTAGCCACGCCCCCACGGGATACAGCAGTGACAAAAATTAAGCCATAAACGAAAGTTTGACTAAGTCATGTTAATCAGAGTTGGTAAATTTCGTGCCAGCCACCGCGGCCATACGATTAACCCGAATTAATAGACATCCGGCGTAAAGAGTGTCAAGGAGTCATATAAAATAAAGTCAAATGCCAATTAAACTGTAAAAAGTCATAATTAATATCTAAGCTAGACCACGAAAGTGACTTTATTATAATCTGCATACACGACAGCTAAGGCCCAAACTGGGATTAGATACCCCACTATGCTTAGCCGTAAACTTAAATAGTCTCAAGACAAGACCATTCGCCAGAGTACTACCGGCAACAGCCCAAAACTCAAAGGACTTGGCGGTGCTTCGCATCCTTCTAGAGGAGCCTGTTCTATAAACGATAAACCCCGATTAACCTCACCAACCCTCGCTACTTCAGTCTATATACCGCCATCTCAAGCAAACCCTAAAAAGGAGCAAGAGTAAGCATAATTATCTCACATAAGAACGTTAGGTCAAGGTGTAACTTATGAGTTGGGAAGAAATGGGCTACATTTTCTATAACAAGAACACCTCTTACACACACCACGAAAGTTTTCATGAAACCTAAAAACTAAAGGAGGATTTAGCAGTAAACTAAGAGTAGAGTGCTTATTTGAATAAGGCCACGAAGCACGCACACACCGCCCGTCACCCTCCTCAAGTACCACAGCTAGGCCCAAGTTCCCTAACCCATGCCAAGCAACTACACTAGAGGAGACAAGTCGTAACAAGGTAAGCATACTGGAAGGTGTGCTTGGACAAAACAAGATATAGCTTAAACAAAGCATCTAGTTTACACCTAGAAGATTCCACAATCCGTGCATATCTTGAACTATACCTAGCCCATACCCCCCCCCATCACTACTACCACAACCCACTTAAATAAAACATTCACACCCCTTCTAAAGTATAGGAGATAGAAATTTAAACACCACATGGCGCTATAGAGAAAGTACCGCAAGGGAATGATGAAAGACCAATTTTAAAGTAAAAAAAAGCAAAGTTTACCCCTTGTACCTTTTGCATAATGATTTAACTAGCAACAATTTAGCAAAGAGACCTTTAGTTAAACCCCCCGAAACCAGACGAGCTACTTAAGAGCAGTTATTAGAACAAACTCATCTATATAGCAAAATAGTGAGAAGACTTATAAGTAGAGGTGAAAAGCCTAACGAGCCTGGTGATAGCTGGTTGTCCAAAAAAGGAATTTCAGTTCAACACTAAATAATACTAAAAACAGACCTAAGTCCCAACGTATATTTAGCTGTTAGTCTAAAAAGGTACAGCTTTTTAGAAACGGATACAACCTTCACTAGAGAGTAATATTATTCTAAACCATAGTAGGCCCAAAAGCAGCCACCAATTGAGAAAGCGTTCAAGCTCAACAACAAGACAAAATTTTAATTCCAATAATAAATAAAACAACTCCTAGCTTGACTATTGGACTAATCTATTCAAACATAGAAGCAATACTGTTAATATGAGTAACAAGAAAAATTTCTCCTTGCATAAGCTTACATCAGTAACTGATAATATACTGATAATTAACAACTAATAAATATAACCTAATACCAGTCCATTTATTAGACACAATGTTAACCCAACACAGGCATGCACTAAGGAAAGATTAAAAAAAGTAAAAGGAACTCGGCAAACACGGACCCCGCCTGTTTACCAAAAACATCACCTCTAGCATAACCAGTATTAGAGGCACTGCCTGCCCAGTGACTAATCATTAAACGGCCGCGGTATCCTGACCGTGCAAAGGTAGCATAATCACTTGTTCTTTAAATAAGGACTTGTATGAATGGCCACACGAGGGTCCCACTGTCTCTTACTTTCAATCAGTGAAATTGACCTTCCCGTGAAGAGGCGGGAATACCATAATAAGACGAGAAGACCCTATGGAGCTTCAATTAACCAACCCATTAACTACAAAACAAACCACCATGGGATAACAAAACTTTACCTGGGTTGATAATTTTGGTTGGGGTGACCTCGGAGCACAGAAAAACCTCCGAGTGATTATAAGCCTAGGCCTACTAGCCAAAGCGTGACATCACTTATTGATCCAAGTTTTTGATCAACGGAACAAGTTACCCTAGGGATAACAGCGCAATCCTATTCTAGAGTCCATATCAACAATAGGGTTTACGACCTCGATGTTGGATCAGGACATCCTAATGGTGCAGCCGCTATTAAGGGTTCGTTTGTTCAACGATTAAAGTCCTACGTGATCTGAGTTCAGACCGGAGTAATCCAGGTCGGTTTCTATCTATTACGCATTTCTCCTAGTACGAAAGGACAAGAGAAATAAGGCCAACTTTAAAAAAGCGCCTTCAAACAATTAATGAACTAATCTAAACCTAACAAACCAGCGTAAACACACTCCAGCCCAAGACCAGGGCTATGTTGAGGTGGCAGAGCACGGGAATTGCATAAAACTTAAGCTTTTATTCTCAGAGGTTCAAATCCTCTCCCCAAGCAATGTTTATAGTTAACACTCTAATACTCACCCTCCCCATCCTCATAGCCGTAGCATTCCTAACATTAGTAGAACGAAAAACCCTAGGCTACATACAACTCCGAAAAGGACCTAACGTTGTAGGTCCATACGGTCTATTGCAACCCTTCGCCGACGCAATTAAACTATTCACTAAAGAACCCCTACGACCAGCCACATCTTCTACCACTATATTCATCCTTGCCCCCGGCCTCGCCCTAACCTTAGCCCTCACAATATGAACCCCCCTACCCATACCACACTCTCTTGTTGACATAAACCTGGGAGTACTATTCATGTTAGCAATATCCAGCCTCGCTGTTTACTCCATTCTCTGATCTGGCTGAGCCTCTAACTCAAAATACGCATTAATCGGAGCCCTCCGAGCAGTAGCCCAAACAATTTCATATGAGGTGACATTAGCCATTATCCTCCTGTCAGTACTCCTAATAAATGGCTCCTTCACCCTATCTACACTAGCCACTACACAAGAACAAATGTGGCTGATTCTTCCCTCATGACCACTAGCCATAATATGATTCATCTCCACCCTAGCTGAAACTAACCGAGCTCCTTTTGACCTAACAGAAGGGGAGTCAGAACTCGTATCCGGCTTTAATGTAGAGTACGCAGCAGGCCCTTTCGCCCTATTCTTCCTAGCAGAATATGCTAATATTATTATAATAAACATGTTCACAACCATCCTATTCCTAAGTCCATCCCACAACCCCCACACCCCAGAATTGTACACAATAAACTTAATTGCTAAAACACTACTACTCACAATAGTCTTCCTATGAATTCGAGCATCCTATCCCCGATTCCGATATGACCAACTAATACACTTACTCTGAAAAAGCTTCTTGCCCTTAACACTAGCCTTCTGCATGTGACACATCTCACTACCTATTATAACGGCAAGCATTCCCCCCCAAACATAAAAAAGAAATATGTCTGACAAAAGAATTACTTTGATAGAGTAAATAATAGAGGTTCGAACCCTCTTATTTCTAGAATAATAGGAATCGAACCTACCCCTAAGAATTCAAAGTTCTCCGTGCTACCATATTACACCATAATCTACAGTAAGGTCAGCTAAATAAGCTATCGGGCCCATACCCCGAAAATGTTGGTTTATATCCCTCCCGTACTAATTAACCCCCTTATCTTCACTATCCTACTAATAACTCTTATTCTAAGCACAATAATCGTAATCACCAGCTCCCACTGACTATTCGCCTGAATCGGACTTGAAATCAACACAATAGCCATCATCCCCATTATAATAAAAACCCCCAGCCCCCGAGCCACAGAAGCCTCCACCAAATATTTTCTAACCCAAGCTACCGCATCTGCACTACTCATACTAGCAATCACCATCAACCTAATACACTCCGGCCAATGAACAATCATAAAACTAATCGACCCAACAGCATCAATCCTTATGACAACAGCCCTGGCCATCAAACTAGGACTATCCCCCTTCCACTTCTGAGTGCCAGAAGTCACACAAGGCGTTCCACTAACCACAGGATTAATCCTACTTACATGACAAAAAATCGCACCTATTTCAATCCTCTATCAAATCTCATCTTCAATTAATCTACACTTAATACTACTCCTATCCCTTCTTTCCATTCTAATCGGAGGCTGAGGTGGACTAAACCAAACACAACTCCGAAAAATGATAGCCTATTCATCAATTGCACATATAGGTTGAATAACAACCATTCTAGTATACAACCCAACCCTCACCCTACTAAACCTAATAATTTACATAACAATAACCTTCACCATATTTATGCTACTAATCCAAAACTCAGCTACTAACTTACTAACACTATCCCAAACATGAAACATAACACCTATTACTACAACACTTATCATACTCACACTACTCTCCATAGGAGGACTTCCCCCTCTCACCGGATTTGTGCCTAAATGAATCATCATTCAAGAACTAACAAAAAATAACACCATTGTCCTACCAACCCTCATAGCTACTATAGCACTACTCAATCTATATTTCTACATACGCCTCGCTTACTCCACAGCACTAACCACACTCCCTTCCACAAATAACATAAAAATAAAATGACAATTCCACCCAACCAAACGAATAACACTCCTACCAACTACAACTGTATTATCCACCATACTACTACCCCTTACTCCCACACTTCTCACTCTACTATAGAGGTTTAGGTTAAATCAGACCGAGAGCCTTCAAAGCTCTAAGTAAGTATAATTTCACTTAACCCCTGCCCAACTAAGGACTGCAAGATCCCATCTCACATCAATTGAATGCAAATCAAACGCTTTAACTTAAGCTAAATCCTCACTAGATTGGAGGGATACATCTCCCACGAACTTTTAGTTAACAGCTAAATACCCTAATCAACTGGCTTCAATCTACTTCTCCCGCCGCGAGGAAAAAAAGGCGGGAGAAGTCCCGGCAGAATTGAAGCTGCTTCTTTGAATTTGCAATTCAAAATGATTAACTCACTACAGGACTTTGGCAAAAAGGGGGTTTCTACCCCTGTCCTTAGATTTACAGTCTAATGCCTACTCGGCCATTTTACCTATGTTCATAGACCGTTGACTGTTCTCAACAAACCACAAAGACATCGGAACTCTCTATCTACTATTCGGAGCCTGAGCAGGAATAGTGGGTACTGGCTTAAGCATACTAATTCGTGCAGAACTTGGACAACCCGGTACACTAATCGGAGATGATCAAATCTATAATGTACTAGTGACAGCACACGCCTTCGTAATAATTTTCTTCATAGTTATACCTATCATAATTGGTGGTTTCGGAAACTGATTAGTTCCTCTGATAATCGGAGCACCTGATATAGCCTTCCCTCGTCTAAATAACATAAGCTTCTGATTATTACCCCCTTCCTTCCTATTACTAATAACATCCTCAGTAATTGAAGCTGGCGCAGGCACCGGATGGACTGTCTATCCCCCTCTGGCCGGAAATTTAGCACACGCAGGAGCCTCTGTAGACCTTACTATTTTCTCCCTTCACCTAGCAGGCGTATCCTCAATTCTTGGAGCCATTAATTTTATTACAACTATTATTAATATAAAACCACCCGCTATAACCCAATACCAAACCCCACTCTTCGTGTGGTCAATCCTAGTCACAGCTGTATTACTCCTACTATCACTACCCGTTCTGGCAGCCGGAATTACTATACTACTAACAGACCGAAACCTAAATACAACCTTCTTCGATCCAGCAGGAGGGGGCGACCCAATTCTCTACCAACACTTATTCTGATTCTTTGGCCACCCCGAAGTATATATTCTTATTCTACCCGGTTTTGGAATAGTCTCACACATTGTAACCTATTACTCAGGAAAAAAAGAACCTTTCGGGTACATAGGAATGGTTTGAGCCATAATCTCCATTGGGTTTTTAGGCTTCATCGTATGAGCTCACCACATGTTCACAGTTGGAATAGACGTAGACACACGAGCATATTTCACATCAGCCACTATAATTATTGCAATTCCAACAGGGGTAAAAATCTTCAGCTGATTAGCAACCCTCCATGGAGGTAATATCAAATGATCTCCTGCCCTAATATGAGCTTTAGGGTTCATCTTCTCATTTACTGTCGGAGGCCTAACTGGTATCATCCTAGCAAACTCGTCTCTAGATATTGTTCTCCATGACACCTATTACGTAGTAGCCCATTTCCACTATGTACTCTCAATAGGAGCTGTCTTTGCCATCATAGGGGGCTTTGTCCACTGATTCCCATTATTCTCAGGCTATACACTAAACCCAACATGGGCAAAAATTCACTTCGTAGTTATATTTGTAGGTGTAAACATAACATTTTTCCCACAACACTTTCTAGGCCTATCAGGAATACCTCGACGGTACTCCGACTACCCAGATGCTTACACAATGTGAAACACCATTTCATCAATAGGTTCTTTCATTTCACTAACAGCAGTCATACTAATAATTTTCATCATCTGAGAAGCATTCGCATCTAAACGAGAAGTACTGGCAGTCGAACTCACTACCACAAATCTTGAGTGATTAAACGGATGTCCCCCACCATACCACACATTCGAAGAACCAGTATACATTAACCTAAAACGATCAAGAAAGGAAGGAATCGAACCCTCTTCAATTGGTTTCAAGCCAACACCATAACCAATATGTCTTTCTTTATACACAAGATATTAGTAAAACCTTACATAACTTTGTCAAAGTTAAATCACAAGTGAAAACCTTGTATATCTTTATGGCTTATCCCCTCCAACTAGGCTTACAAGATGCAACATCGCCTGTCATAGAAGAACTACTGCAATTTCACGACCACGCCTTAATAGTTGTTTTCCTAATTAGCTCTTTAGTCCTCTATATCATTACCCTAATACTCACAACCAAACTAACACATACCAGCACAATAGATGCTCAAGAAGTAGAGACTATTTGAACAATTCTCCCCGCCCTCATCCTAATCCTAATTGCCCTGCCCTCTCTACGAATCCTTTATATGATAGATGAGGTCAACGACCCCTCTCTTACCGTAAAAACAATAGGGCACCAATGATATTGAAGTTATGAGTACACCGATTATGAAGACCTTAATTTTGACTCCTACATAATCCCCACCCAAAATCTAAAACCTGGTGAACTACGACTTCTAGAAGTAGACAACCGAATAGTCCTACCCATACAAATAACAATCCGTGTCCTAATCTCCTCTGAAGACGTATTACACTCATGAGCTGTTCCCTCTCTAGGCCTAAAAACAGACGCAGTTCCCGGACGTCTAAACCAAACAACTCTTATATCAACACGACCTGGCCTATTCTACGGACAATGTTCAGAGATTTGCGGCTCAAACCACAGTCTCATACCCATTGTTCTCGAACTAGTACCCCTAGAGAACTTTGAAAAATGATCTACATCTATAACATAAACTCATTAAGAAGCTAAACTAGCATTAACCTTTTAAGTTAAAGATTGGGAGTTATAAACCCCCCTTAATGGTATGCCACAACTAAATACATCAACATGGCTCCTCACCATTTCACCCATACTTCTCACCCTTTTCACACTACTCCAACTAAAACTCTCAAAACACTTCTATCTCCCCTCCCCTAAACCAACCCTTACCGAACTACAAAAACAAAAAACCCCTTGAAACAACACATGAACGAAAATCTATTTGCCCCCTTCACAGCCCCTATAATACTGGGCATTCCTATAACACCACTAATCATTATACTCCCTATTATACTATTTCCAATACCTGATCGATTAATTAATAACCGTTTAATCTCCATTCAACAGTGAACAACTAAACTCCTATTAAAACAACTAATAAAAATACACAACCCCAAAGGACAGACCTGAGCTCTAATACTTACTACACTCATCCTATTTATCGCCTCCACTAACCTTCTCGGAATGTTACCCTACTCATTCACACCCACTGCCCAACTTTCAATAAACCTGGGCATGGCCATCCCCCTATGAGCTGGTGCTGTCTCCATAGGTTTTCGTAATAAAACAAAAATATCTCTGGCCCACTTTTTACCACAAGGAACACCTACTCTCCTAATCCCTATACTAGTAATCATCGAGACTATTAGTCTATTCATCCAACCAATAGCACTAGCCGTGCGATTAACTGCCAATATCACAGCAGGCCACCTATTACTGCATCTAATCGGAAGCGCAACTCTTGCATTAACAAAGATCAGCCTGCTCATAACCCCTATCACATTCACTATTCTTACCTTACTAACTATCCTTGAATTTGCTGTAGCCCTTATTCAAGCCTATGTATTTACCTTACTAGTAAGCCTATACATGCACGATAACACATAATGACCCACCAAACTCATCCATACCACATAGTAAATCCTAGCCCTTGACCTCTCACAGGAGCCTTCTCAGCACTATTCATAGCATCCGGTCTAACCATATGATTCCACTCTAACTCAGTAATTCTACTATCCCTGGGCCTAATAACGAACATACTAACAATATACCAATGATGACGAGACATCATTCGAGAAAGCACTTTCCAAGGCCACCACACACCAACCGTTCAAAAAGGACTCCGATACGGCATAATCCTATTTATCTTATCAGAAGTCCTATTCTTCACAGGCTTTTTCTGAGCCTTTTACCACTCAAGCCTCGCCCCCACTCCCGAATTAGGCGGATCTTGACCACCAACAGGCATTTATCCTCTAAACCCCTTAGAAGTTCCACTCCTTAACACCTCCGTACTACTAGCCTCTGGCGTATCAATCACCTGGGCCCACCATAGTCTTATAGAAGGTGACCGCAAACACGCACTCCAAGCCCTCTTCATCACGATCACACTCGGTCTCTACTTTACCCTACTCCAAGCATCAGAGTACTACGAAGCCCCTTTCACAATCTCAGATGGCGTTTACGGATCCACCTTCTTTGTAGCCACAGGCTTTCACGGACTACATGTTATTATTGGCTCCACCTTCCTTATCATCTGCTTCATCCGCCATATAAAATTCCACTTTACATCAACCCACCATTTCGGCTTCGAAGCCGCAGCCTGATACTGACACTTTGTAGACGTCGTGTGATTATTCCTTTACGTATCCATCTACTGATGAGGCTCATAGTCCTTTTAGTATCAACAAGTACAACTGACTTCCAATCAGTTAGTTTCGGTAAAATCCGAAAAAGAACAATAAACCTCCTGCTAACACTCTTAACAAACACAACCCTGGCACTACTTCTCATACTCATAGCCTTCTGATTCCCCCAACTAAACACCTATGCAGAGAAAATCAGCCCTTATGAATGTGGTTTCGACCCTATAGGATCCGCCCGCCTACCTTTCTCCATAAAATTTTTTCTAGTAGCAATTACCTTTCTTCTTTTCGACTTAGAAATTGCCCTTCTACTCCCTCTACCTTGAGCAATCCAAACAAACAATCTAAAAGTAATACTAACCACAGCCTTATTCCTAATCTCCTTATTAGCAGCCAGCCTTGCCTACGAATGAACTCAAAAGGGGCTAGAATGAGATAAATATGGTATTTAGTTTAAAATAAAATAAGTGATTTCGACCCACTCGACTGTGACAAAACTCACAAATACCAAATGACTTTAATCCACATAAACATCTTCATGGCTTTCACTATGTCCCTCACAGGATTCTTAATATACCGATCCCACCTAATATCCGCACTACTCTGCCTAGAAGGCATAATCCTATCTCTATTCATCCTAGTAACTCTAACAGTCCTCAATCTACACCTCACCCTAGCCAAAATAATGCCAATCATCCTTTTAGTATTCGCAGCCTGCGAAGCAGCTATTGGACTAGCCCTACTAGTTAAAATCTCCAACACATATGGCACCGACTACGTACAAAACCTTAATCTTCTCCAATGCTAAAATTTGTTATCCCCACTATCATACTAATACCCCTAACTTGACTATCAAAAAACAAGTTCATTTGAATTAACACAACAACCCACAGCCTACTAATTAGCTTTACAAGCCTACTCATACTCAACCAAACCCATACTAATACTACAAACTACTCCCTAATATTCTTCTCCGACTCACTCTCCACACCACTCCTAATCCTAACAATATGACTCCTCCCTCTAATACTTACAGCAAGCCAACTTCATCTCAAAAAAGAAACACCTACCCGAAAAAAACTCTACATTACAATACTAATTGTACTACAAACCCTATTAATTATAACATTCACCGCTACAGAACTGATCTTATTCTACATCACATTTGAAGCCACACTAATCCCCACCCTCATTATCATTACTCGCTGAGGCAACCAAGCAGAACGACTCAATGCAGGACTTTACTTCCTATTCTACACACTAATAGGATCTCTTCCTCTGCTAGTAGCACTGATATACCTACAAAACACACTAGGGTCCCTAAACTTCCTACTACTACAATACTGAACCAAACCACTATCCATCTCCTGATCCAATATAATCCTATGACTAGCCTGCATGATAGCCTTCCTAGTAAAAATACCCCTTTATGGCCTCCATCTCTGACTACCCAAAGCACATGTAGAGGCACCCATCGCAGGGTCAATAGTCCTCGCAGCTGTGTTACTAAAACTTGGGGGATACGGCATACTACGAATCACATCTATCCTCAATCCATTAACAGAAAATATGGCTTACCCTTTCCTCATGCTATCCTTATGAGGAATAATCATGACTAGTTCTATCTGCTTACGTCAAACAGACCTAAAATCACTAATTGCATACTCTTCAGTAAGCCATATAGCACTCGTCATCACAGCTATCCTCATCCAAACCCCCTGAAGTCATATAGGAGCAGTTGCCCTAATAGTCGCCCATGGCCTCACGTCCTCCGTACTATTCTGTTTAGCAAACTCAAACTATGAACGAACCCACAGTCGAACCATGATCTTAGCACGAGGCCTGCAAATTCTTCTTCCACTAATAGCAACTTGATGACTTTTAGCAGGCCTAATAAACCTCGCCTTACCACCTACTATTAATCTAGTCGGAGAATTACTCGTAATTACATCAACCTTCTCATGATCAAAACCTACCATCATCCTAATAGGAATAAACATTGTAATCACAGCCCTTTACTCCCTATACATACTAATCATAACACAACGAGGCAAAAATACACCCCACATCAACAACCTCATTCCATCCTCCACACGAGAACACGCCTTGATAGCATTACATATTATCCCCCTTCTACTCCTATCACTAAAACCTCAAATCATCCTAGGACCCCTATATTGTAGACATAGTTTAAATAAAACATTAGTTTGTGAAACTAACAATAGAAGATCAAAACTTCTTACCTACCGAAAAAGCACTGCAAGAACTGCTAATTCATGCTTCCCACACCTAATAGTGTGGCTTTTTCAAGCTTTTAAAGGATAGTAGTTATCCATTGGCCTTAGGAGCCAAAAAATTGGTGCAACTCCAAATAAAAGCAATAAACCTACTTATCCCCCTTACCCTTCTCACACTACTAACATTAATTACCCCTATCATAATATCTACCACAGACATCTACAAGAGCAACAAATACCTACACTACGCAAAAAACATAACCCTTTACGCCTTCATTACCAGCCTGATCCCAATGATAGTCTTCATATACACAAACCAAGAAACACTCATCTCAAACTGACACTGAACTACGATCCAAACCCTTAAATTAACACTCAGCTTTAAACTAGACTACTTCTCACTCACATTCATACCCGTATCATTATTCATCACATGATCCATTATAGAATTCTCAACATGATATATAAGCTCTGACCCGCACATTAACCAATTTATAAAATACCTACTCATCTTCCTCACCACCATACTCATCCTCGTCACAGCTAACAACCTTTTCCAACTATTTATCGGATGGGAGGGGGTAGGTATCATGTCCTTCCTACTAATCAGCTGATGATTTGGACGAACAGACGCCAACACAGCTGCTCTCCAAGCAATCCTATATAACCGTATTGGAGACATCGGACTCCTCACATCTATAGCATGATTCCTAGTCAACACAAATACATGAGACCTACAACAAATAATTACACTCAACCTAAACACTCCTAACCTCCCTCTCATAGGACTCGTACTGGCCGCAGCCGGAAAATCAGCCCAATTCGGACTACACCCCTGGCTCCCCTCTGCAATAGAAGGACCTACTCCCGTCTCAGCCCTACTCCACTCAAGCACAATAGTCGTAGCAGGAGTTTTCCTACTAATCCGATTCCACCCCCTAATAGAAAATAACAAACCTATCCAAACAATAATCCTCACCCTAGGAGCGCTTACCACCTTATTTACAGCCCTTTGCGCCTTAACTCAAAATGACATCAAAAAAATCATTGCCTTCTCCACCTCAAGCCAACTTGGCCTGATAATAGTGACAATTGGACTAAACCAACCTCACCTAGCATTCTTACATATCTGCATACATGCCTTCTTTAAAGCTATATTATTCCTATGTTCAGGCTCCATTATCCACAACCTAAACAATGAGCAAGACATTCGAAAAATAGGGGGCCTTTACAAAATTCTTCCCTTCACCACGACCGCCCTTATTACTGGCTGCCTTGCGCTTACAGGCATACCATTCCTAACAGGATTTTACTCCAAAGACCTCATCATTGAAACTGCCACTTCGTCTTATACCAACGCCTGAGCCCTACTACTAACCCTAATCACCACCTCCCTCACAGCTATATACAGCACTCGTATTATCTTCTTCACCCTATTAGGACAACCTCGCTTCCCTCCCCTCATAAACATCAACGAAACCAATCCTATATTAATTAACTCTATTAAACGCCTACTAACTGGGAGTATTTTTACCGGATTCTTCCTTCTCAATAGCCTCCCCCCAATAATCACCCCTGTAACAACCACACCACTATACTTAAAACTAACAGCCCTCATCATAACAATTTCAGGCTTCATCCTCGCATTCGACATCAACACTTTCACACAAAATCTAAAACACCCCCACCCATCAAACTTCACCAATTTCTCCGCACTACTAGGTTATTTCCCCACAATTATACATCGCCTACCCCCACACCTTGGCCTAACAATAAGCCAAAAATTAGCAACTTCCCTACTCGACTTAGCCTGAACAGAAACCATTCTACCAAAGACCGTAGCACTAGCCCAACTAAAGGCCTCCACACTAATCTCAAACCAAAAAGGCCTAATTAAACTCTACTTCCTAACACTATTAATCACTATCATTCTTACCATGGCTATACTTAACCACCCCGAGTAATTTCCATTACAGCCACAACACCAATAAATAAAGATCACCCAGTAATTATAACTAACCAAATACCATAACTATACAGAGCAGCAACTCCTGCCGTCTCCTCACTAAGAACTCCGGAATCTCCCACACCACAAACAATTCAATCCCCTAACCCACTAAACTCAAACACAATATCTACCCCCTCACTCCCTAGAACACATAGAACCACTAAAAACTCTACTGTCAAACCTAATACAACTCCCCCTCATACAACCTTATTAGAAACTCAGACCTCAGGATACTGCTCAGTTGCTATAGCTGTTGTATAACCAAAAACAACCAGCATCCCTCCTAAATAAACTAAAAACACCGTCAAACCCAGAAATGAACCACCAAAACTAAAAACAACCCCACACCCCGCAGCACCACCCACTACTAACCCCAAACCTCCGTAGATAGGGGAGGGTTTTGAAGAAACTCCTACAAGACTAACTACAAAAATAATGCTTATAACAAAAACAATATATATTATCATCATTCTCACCTAGGCTTTAACCAGGACCAATGACATGAAAAATCATCGTTGTTATTCAACTATAAGAACTCTAATGACCAACATCCGAAAAACCCACCCACTAATAAAAATCCTCAATAATGCACTCATTGACCTCCCCACCCCCTCAAATATCTCCTCATGATGAAACTTCGGTTCCCTACTCGGTCTCTGCCTAATTATTCAAATCCTGACAGGTCTATTCCTAGCAATACACTACACGCCAGACACTCTAACCGCCTTTTCATCTGTTGCTCACATCTGCCGAGACGTCAATTACGGCTGACTTATCCGGTATTTACACGCAAACGGAGCTTCCATATTCTTCATCTGCCTTTACATTCACATCGGCCGTGGCCTGTACTACGGATCCCACACTTCACAAGAAACCTGAAACATCGGAGTACTATTACTACTCATAGTTATGGCTACCGCATTTATAGGCTACGTCCTACCCTGAGGACAAATATCATTCTGAGGGGCAACCGTCATCACCAACCTCCTATCCGCAATCCCTTATATCGGTACCACACTAGTAGAGTGAGTCTGGGGTGGTTTCTCCATCGACAAAGCAACACTAACACGCTTCTTCGCTCTCCACTTTATCCTCCCATTTATCATCACAGCACTAGTAACTGTACACCTACTATTCCTACACGAAACCGGATCTAACAATCCCACAGGAATCCCTTCCAACATAGAAAAAATCCCATTCCACCCCTACTACACAATCAAAGACATCCTGGGAGCCCTTCTACTAGTTTCCGTCCTACTCACATTAACTCTCTTTGCCCCCGATCTACTAGGAGACCCCGACAACTACACCCCAGCAAACCCACTAAACACCCCAACACACATTAAACCAGAGTGGTATTTCCTGTTTGCATACGCAATCCTACGATCAATCCCCAATAAACTAGGAGGAGTACTAGCACTACTACTCTCCATCCTCATCCTAATTTTCATCCCAATACTCCAAACAGCCAAACAACGAAGTATAATATTCCGACCCCTTAGCCAACTACTATTTTGAATCCTCTTAACAGACCTCTTAACCCTAACGTGAATTGGTGGCCAACCCGTAGAACACCCTTACATCATCATAGGTCAACTAGCATCCATCCTCTACTTCCTCTTAATCCTGGTGTTAATACCAATCGCCAGTCTTATCGAAAATAAACTTCTAAAATGAAGAGTCTTCGTAGTATAATAAAATACCCCGGTCTTGTAAACCGGAAAAGGAGAAATATACCCCTCCCTGAGACTCAAGGAAGAAGCACCAAACCTCACCACCAACACCCAAAGCTGGGATTCTCTATAAACTATTCCTTGAAACACAAACTTATCATAGAATAGCTGTAACAATAAAGTACCACCCCCGCATTGAAAATATGGGCCCCAAAACAATTTACTACGGACATAACACATGCACAAATACTAACATGTTATAGCACCCATCCACAAATGCTTGCTTATACATGCTATGTATTACTGTGCATTCATTTATTATCCCTACGGTGGGGTTGATAGTCCGTATTAAATCTTATTAATTTTACATGGTACATAATATTCATGATTTTACATATTATATATCAACATATAAATTTAAATCCATTATATATTATGGCCGCTCCATTAGATCACGAGCTTAACCACCATGCCGCGTGAAACCAGCAACCCGCTTGGCAGGGATCCCTCTTCTCGCACCGGGCCCATTAATCGTGGGGGTAGCTATTTAATGCCTTTTATAAGACATCTGGTTCTTACTTCAGGACCATTTTAACTTAAAATCGCCCACTCGTTCCCCTTAAATAAGACATCTCGATGGACTTATGACTAATCAGCCCATGCTCACACATAACTGAGATTTCATACATTTGGTATTTTTTATTTTTGGGGGGGGGCCTGCACCGACTCAGCTATGGCCTTAAAAGGCCCTGTCGCCATCAAGGCAAATTGTAGCTGGACCTGTGTGTATTTTTGATTGGACTAGCACAACCAACATGTGCAGTTAAATTAATGGTTACAGGACATAGTACTCCATCAATCCCCCCGGACTTAAAAAACTCTATCAGATAAGGGCCAAAACCCCCCTTACCCCCCATAAAATGGGCCATCTGTTTAAATGCCTACTATTCCCACGAACAGCTATGTCCCTAGATCAAAAAAACTTTTCTTTTATAATTAATACTGGGATGATACATAACCACAATATTAATTCATAAAGTAAGTCTATACAATTAACTACCCCTAAAATCTCAAGACAAATCCCACCCCTCCTCAACCCCCCCTCTCCCCATCCAAAACCAACCCCACCACCCAAAACCCCATAAACCCCTAAACACCCTCACCCCTAGATTTACAAATAAAATTTTCCATAAATTAACACCAAATCCAACATAAATTCCAAAACCAATCCATACAAATGACCTTTGCATCCCACAA